CGTGTCTGGTACTGCATGGTTCCACTCTGCAAGAACTCCGAATCATTCTCTTGAAGCTCATCCTCTTTATGATAAATGATCCGCTTGCCCCGAAATGACCTGGCCCAATAGGGAAATCCCAATTCATTGGGCTTTTCGATACAATCAAATAGATTGCCACAAGGGTGCCATATTCTAGGAGCCCAAACTATGTGATTGAATAAATCCTCCTCTAGCTCTTGCGGGTCGAGGGCTCCTTCTCCTTCCCCTTCTTCAAACTCCGATTCGTATTTTTCATATAGAAATCTCTGATCAACGATAGAACAAGATCCATTTTGCATCATATCTAAGGGATTCCTTGGTTCGGACCGAAGAAGCAAGGTCACTCGATCCTTATCAAACTGACTGCAATCTTTTTCTGTCCGTGAGGATCCCACCAGAACGCCTTCTACTTCTAATAGGCCATGAACTAGATCAGAATCATTCTCAACGAATCCATAAGAAGTGATCCCATTTTTTTCATCGGGTCCGGGTGGAGACCAAAGATCTTGAGCGACCGATCCGGCAGAACAACTCAAAAGATAAAGAAGTATCGTTAATTTCTTCATGCTCGTTCCAAGCTCGAAGTACCATTTGTACAAATAAGAATCCCCTTCCTTACATGATTTCTTCTTCATATAGATAGATATAGGATCTATGGGGCAATTACTTAGAAGTACATTTTGTGCAACAGCCCTTCCTATCTGATAGAAAAGGATCCCATGATCCTGAACCGATCTTACCTGGGATCGCAAATCCCAAGTTTGTTTATGAAGAGCGGATCTAATTGTATTAGTGTCTATAATGGATTTCTTCTGTGTAATACTAATTGATAGGGCCTCATTGGTAAGTGCTACAAGATCTCGTGCATTGGAACCCATGGTTATGGACCCGAATCCATTAGTATGGAACATTTTATTTTCCAAGTGAAATCCCCTAGTATATGAAAGAGTGAAAAAGTGCTTTCGTTGTTGTGGAATAAGAAGCCTTCGTATCTTAATGCATGTATTTGATTTATTCGGAGCTATTAGAGCAGGATCCACTTTTTGGGGAATATGAGTCGAAGCAATAACAAGAATATTTCTAGTGGAGCATCTTTCACAATCCCTGGGGAGATGGTTCACTAATAGACCGAGGGATAAGTAATTCGACTCATTCACATACAGATCATGAATGTTTGGAATCCATATTATGCAAGGAGACATTGCTTTTGCTAATTCGAATGGAAGGGTGATATCAAATCGGTCTATTTCCGGCGTCATATACATAGTTAGCGCATTCGTCATAGTCAGCAGCTCCGTATCAAGGTCATCATCGATATCGTCACTATCATCAATATCGTCACTATCATCAATATCGTCACTATCATCAATATCGATATCATCAATAAGATAACCTTTAGGCTTGTCATCCAGGAACTTGTTCGGAAATACCGTAATGAAAGGAACATAGGAGTTTGTCGCTAGGTATTTGACCAAATATGATCGTCCAGTTCCTATAGAACCTATCACTAAAATACCCCTAGAGGGGGATAGGGCTAAGCGGAGCGAAAAGGGTTTTCCATGAGATGGGAAATGAAAACTATTAGCCCCACACGAGGTTTGTGAATAAGTGATTGTCTGATAATGAGCAAGGAATATCCGTCTTTCTGCTAAACAGGATCTATTGAACTCATAATTCATTAGATTCTTTTTATGAATGTCAACTAAGTATCGTAAGTAAACTGATCCCGGTTGTTCAATCATTTGATAACCCGAATCATTCTTTGATAAATGATCACTATGAGTCAGACTCAATAGAATTTGATCAATCCTTTTTTCTGTCGTTAAGGTAGAGAACTGAACCAAGAATTCTCTTTCTTCATCATCAATCGAATCACTGTTCGCGACCCAGGATTCTATTTTATCATCAATCCAATCACCGTTCACGTTTTTTCTTTTTCGTATCAATGAATAGATCTCTTTACTTGTACGACTTAGATGTCTCGTATTTCTCGAAAAAGTGATTCGATTGATGGGATTTGGTATGATACTTATGAGATCAATGAGATTGATATTCCAATATTTCTTCTTAGAACGTATTGATTTGACCCCATAAGCGGGACCGCCACCCAATAGCATGTTGCCGCCAGAAGCAGAACCCCGTATTTCTTCTAGAGAATCTCCTAATTGTTTCAGAGCAACTAGAAAGAGATTCTTTAACCAGAAAGAATTCAGTTCAGATGTAGGATACCCATCCAGAAGTTTTCGCAACTCAATCATGTATGATGGAATCATCAAAGATTTGATCTTTTCGAACTCTGTCTGTAACTCACTAGAGGCTCGGGAAACAAAGAGAAGATGTGTACGAACGAGATATCCAGCAACAAGAAGAAGGAAAAGGATTGAATAGAGTAACTCCCGAGCATTTGGTGATCTCAGATGTGCCCATATCAATGGAACGGGTGACTCATTATTTCGACGAATCATTTCTTCGGACAGAA